TTTTTCATCAAAAGGGGCGTCCCTTTTGAAGCGAGAATTGATTTTCCTTGATACCTAACATAATGCATGAAAGGATCCTTGAACAACCATAGATTGGACTGAAAGGCCTTAGCAAAAGCTTCTACAAGTACAAGATGTTCTAGTTTTCCATAGAAATAGATTCGTTCAAGAAGGGTTCCAGAAGACGTTGAGCATAAATGAGAAGATTGGTTACGAAGAAAGACGAAGATGGATTCATATTCACATAGATGAGAATTATATAGGACGAAGAAAAACCTTTGAGTTCTTTTTGAAAAAAAAGAACTGGCTTTATTTGGAGTATTCGAACTACGATACTCGTGGAGAAAGAATCGTAATAAATGTAAAGAAGAAGCGTCTTTTACCCAGTAGCGAAGAGTTTGAACCAATATTTCCAGATGGGCTGGGTAGGGTATTAGTATCTCTAACACATAAATTAAATGTGAAAATTTGTCCTCTAAAAAAGGGAATATTGAATGAATTGATCGTAAATTATGAGATTTAACTATTCCTTTCCTTTCTAGCGAAGATAATAATCGGAGATAAAACGGAATTTCTACAATGACTGTAAATCCTTCTGATATCATTTGAAAATTAAAATTATTGTTGCGCCCAAAAAATATATTTTGGTTAAAATCATTAGCAAAAATAATAAAAGGATTCTGTTCATACTGATACATTCGCTCAATTGCACGTTTCACAATTAGTAAGCTGAATTTATTAGAACCTGCATTTTCCAACAAAATAGATGTATCTCTATTTATTCTATTTAAACCATGATCATGCGCAAGTGCATAAATATACTCCTGAAAGATAAGTGGATATAAGAAATAGTGTTGTTGATATCTATTTAGCTTTAAATATCTTTGAAATTCCTCCATTTGAAATTCTAATTGAACTAAAGGTAGAGGATTTTGGGGGTTATCAATGAAACATAGTGCGATACAGTCAAAACGAGGTATTCTAGTAATAAACGAATAGATACCTCGGATACAGGTAAACTTATCAACGGATTCTCTATCCTCTCTTTTCCATTTAAACGAAGAAGTTTATGTTCGTTTAGGATAACAAAATACTTAGAAATCCTTTATTTTTTCAACCTAATCGCTCTTTTGATTTTGGAATTGTTTATCAATATACTGTTTCTTCTACACACACATTTCCATTCCATAATGTAAAATGTCAATAGTTAGGATTCATTAAAAAATAAAGAATCCGTTCATGGGATAATCCCTTCCCGTATCAGGCACTAATACATTTTTAACGTCTAATTAGATCGGGTAATCGTTCAAATTAAGAACAGAAGCTCGTTGCTTTTTCCCTATAATCAATAAATTGAAGCCATTAGGGCTCTATCTCTATCCATTTATTCATCCGACCCAACTTTAAATTGAATTCAATTTGTTCCGTTTCAAAAAAGAACACAAGGGTTTGTACCGATTCGGAAAGAATGAAATATTCTCAGAACTCTTCGTTGATCCGACATGCTATTTTTTCCATTCATTCCCTTTCAGGATCAGTCGTGGTCTTTCAAACTCTACCGATGGTATGGACGAATCCCTCGCTTCATCCAAATGTGTAAAAGATCCTAGCCGCACTTAAAAGCCGAGTACTCTACCGTTGAGTTAGCAACCCGAATAGAAAAAGGTTCTGTAGATACAATCTAAATAAAAAAAAGATAGATAAATGTCAAATTTATAGACCACCTCTTAGTTCTTATGTTATCGACTTTTCAATTAAAACACCTATTCTTATTATATCTTAGCTCAAATTGTATTAAATGGAATCCAATGAATCCCATCATTTAAATAATGTAAGGTAAAAATAAAACCTCTGGGACAGAAAAAAATTTATCTACTTATCAGGATGAATTATATTTGTTCGATACACTGTTGTCAATATAAATGTTGAAAAAAGAATACAATGGAAAAACAAAATAAATGGAATTTACTATTAAAAAAGGGCTTGTGTTGGATTGGCACTACATAGATGAAAAAAGTTTAGATAAAAGGAAGAAGTATAAAAAAATATCAGATTTTTTTTTATTTATTTTATTCAATCAATAATAAGTAACTAGAATAAAAAAAGGAGTATTCCTTGGTTATTACTTATTAGTTACTTATTAATAGAGTTCCAACGAAAACCGACCAATTGAAGGAACTCCCATAATTTTATATTTCTAGGATCAAACAACTCGGGTTTTGTCGTTCTAGAACATGAAATTTTATAGAAGCAATGAAAAAAAGATATGAGTAGAATCCAAAAAGGGAAAAATATATATCTAAATCCAAAAATTTATATAAGAATTACTACCCCTTTATTAAATTTTGTTTGATTAGGACCAAGCTACTTAAAAACCTCCGCCTTTTTTAAAATATCCCGAACAGTTCCTGTGGGCTGAGCGCCCTTTTCAAGGAAATTTAGAATGGCGGGAACGTTTAAATAACTTTGATTCTTTATAGGATCATAAAAACCCACGTTCCGAAGATCTCTTCCTTCTCTTCGGGATCGAACATCAATTGCAACGATTCGATAAACGGCTCATTGGGATAGATCTAAGTAAATGAACAAGACCCCCCCTAGAAACGTATAGGAAGTTTTCTCCTCGTACGGCTCGAGAAAAAATGATTTGGAGTTTTGTCTACGTATAGAATTTTAATTAATGGCAAAAAGGAGTTGATAAAATAAATTAGAATGAGATTTAACTCATTTTTTTCTTCCTCCTTACCGAAAAAATAAAAAAAAAATCATTTGTACCCATAACTCAAGTTGGATAATTCTCAAATAGCTTAAAAGAAAAAAATCTTTAGGCAATTTATTTAATTTTTTGAATGGTCTTTAACCCCCTCTTGTTTGTCTCATTTAATCTTTATTATTATCCAGTTATTGAGACAATGGAAAAACGGCGTTTCCTTGTTCTGGGATCCTTTTCTTTGTTTTAAATCAGTGGGTTTAGACATTACTTCGGTGCTTCTTAATCCTTTCAAAATGGCAGCAACATACCCCTTTTGTGATTTCTTTCTATCAAAGAATCAGATAAACGCTCGATTCCCGCGCGATACACTTTGAATCGAAAGTGTTTTCTCAATTCCAACAAATTTTACTTTTTAATTAAAAACTTGACTGAATTGGATCCTTTCGATTTATATATTGATATACTTACGAAGTTGTTCCAATTTATTGATTGGTATTAACCCTAGATTCTTGCCCCCTGAAAGATGAATCCATACTTTCTACCCGAGCTCCATCATGTACTATATTCATTACAACCTAACAAAAAGAAGGATTCTAGTGAAAACAGAACAGATGTCGGGCCAAGAGCACCTTCATTCTTATAAAATCTTATAAAAGATGGCGGATGTAAGAATAAAACTCCACACCGGATCGTGTCCTTCAAGTCGCACGTTGCTTTCTACCACATCGTTTCAAACGAAGTTTTACCATAACAAAACATTCCTCTAATTTGGAAGCCATATGGAATTGATTCAATTATGGAATCATGAATAGTCATTGGTTCCGTCGATACATAAACATATAAAGCTATACCCTTTTTTCTTCTATACAACTTCTTCTATACAAAGATGGCAAAAAGTTTTCTGAAGCAATCTTAGTAAGACCCCACCTATTACCTATTATTGTATGTTATTGTATGAATGGAACAGATGAACAAAAACCCCATTTTTGTGTGAGATGGATAAAAAAAACTGATCTAAGAGAAGATTTAGGTACTTGTTCTTGTTCTTTCGATTAAAATTTTATTAAAAAGATAAGATGAACGGAACGAATAGGTGTTTTTCGTACCTATCAGATAGACTGAACTACAGTCTTTATTATGTATCCGTTACATATGTAACTTGATTCGTTGTTAATGATATTCGGACATACACATATATTTAAATGAAGACCTCCCGTTACTGTTACTAATTAAGAACTATCTACCTCACGACTCTCTGGGAATGCTGAATCAGAACAAAAAAGGATCCCCTTTGGGGAAAGGAGACTCTCTAGGGACAAAGACAAACAAGTTCAGATTAGGCGCTTGCTCCTAATTTTTTAATTTATCCAAACCCAGTCTTGTCTTAAGAGACTTAATCCCATTAATTGTTCCATTAATTGAATGTAATAACCTCCCTCTTGTTTAGAATAAGGAGATCCTAATAATTTGGCTGCCCCATTTAAGTTTAATTTGAATGGATAAAGAATAAGAGATAGGAAAGAAGGGCTCTTTCTTATTGTGATTAAAAATAAAATGTATAGTTGAAAATTAAAAAAGATATGAGACGTAAGGTTTTTCTTCAAATTAAGTAGCTAAACCCCTTCAATATGAACAATATGAAGGAAATGAACATATGATGAAAAATCCGCCATACTTTTTTTTTTAATTAGTTAAATTCAACTAGGGTGTGACCTATGTTACCATCATATCTTGATCACAAACAAATCTATTTAGTTATATCTATATGTTGTGAAAAACAAAGATATGATTCATAAAAGAATCATTCAAAAATTTAAAATAAATTATATCCAATAATAGGCATTTAAACATAACGTTATTTTAAAAATAAACTTTTACTCTGATACAATGTATATACCTGGGACGAAAGGATTCGAACCTCCGAATACCGGGACCAAAACCCGTTGCCTTACCACTTGGCCACGCCCCATCTATATTTCCATTCTACACTAATAAAGAATATTATTAGTGTTAGTATTGGGTCTTGGTCAATTCCAGGGCAAATTTTATATATAAAATCTTTATAGAATAAATTAGATTCTTGCTAGGATTTTTACGCATGTAGATATAGAATTCAGCCGAATTCATTGATCATTACATAAAATTAAATTAAGATATTTTATGAAAGTATGATTTCTTCTATTCTCCTTTGTTTGAGAATTGGGGAATTTTTTATTGGGTGGGTTCAAAGAAAAAGAAGGATTTTTGTCTACCTTACTTTACTTCATTTTTCCTTATATCATTAACT